TGATCTATTTCATATATTCCATGCTCCAGATACTAGAATGAATATCCGACGGGGTGAAACCATCTTTATGAAGACGACAGACCCATTCTCTGTACTCTCAATAGGATCAATTATAACAAGTCACACACTCATATTCCGGAAATACAGAAACACAAAAATTTCGCGGTCGAACTACCAAAAAAAAATGAGCTAAAATAGAAATAAAAAGCCGAGACCAAAATGCATCATTTTTTGTATTTGTATTTAAAAGCTAGTATTTTGTGGTTCTTATGAATCTAATTCAGTGAAATTCCATCCAATAAAACGGAAGAATTATAAATCTCCAAAATAATAGATAGGAATATCGCAAACAGGGCCATTGCGACACCCATCAAAGGAGTAGTTCCCCATCCAGGAGCTACTTTACCATATTCCGAATTCAATGGTTTCAATAAATCCCCTACAGCCGTTCGTCTTGGACCAGATCTAGAACCCCCCTCAACTGTTTGTGTAGCCATAAATCCGATTTTGTATTAATTGAGATCTGTTGACTTTGTATACCATTCCGTTGTAAATAAACGATCTTATCATAGATCCATTGTGGTCTTGAAATTTTCGAATAATGGAAACAGCAACCCTAGTCGCCATCTCTATATCTGGTTTACTTGTAAGTTTTACTGGGTACGCCCTATATACTGCTTTTGGGCAACCCTCGCAACAACTAAGAGATCCATTCGAGGAACATGGGGATTAGTTGACGTAATGAGCCTCCCAATATTGGGAGGCTCATTACTTCAATTGAGATAATGAAAAATCATTTCATTTTTTTAGTTGGAACTTTAGGTGGTTCGCGAAAAAAGATAGCGAAAAAAATGATCCCGAGAGTCGAGACTAAGAGGAATGTATAAACCAATGCTTCCATAAATTTGATCGTGGTTTTCAATTATAGCTTCCATACCTGTTTATTGGGGATCACCCCCCGGATTAAAAAAAAAAAGAAGAATCAAAGAAAAGGCGAAAGGGCGACGATTTAAATCCAGATTTTTCCGGTACCTTATGTAAAATTACAAAGAGAAAATAGAAGTGAGAAGCGAAAAATAACAGAGCAATGCTATGTCAGACTCCTTGTCTTCTTGTAGTTGGATCTCCAAGTTTTTGGAATGTTCCAAATTCCACTTGAGCATCCAAATCCGGGTCAATACCAGCAAAAACATCTCTGAACAAGGTTCTAGCACCGTGCCAAATGTGCCCGAAAAAGAAGAGCAGAGCAAAGGAAGCATGTCCAAAAGTAAACCAACCTCTTGGACTGCTACGAAAAACACCATCGGATTTTAAAGTAGCGCGATCTAATTCAAAAATTTCACCCAATTGAGCGCGTCTAGCATATTTTTTCACAGTCGCAGGATCGCTATAACTCACTCCATTCAATTCGCCACCATAGAATTCAACAGTTACACCTACTTGTTCGACACTATACTTCGACTCTGCCCTTCTAAAAGGAACATCGGCTTTAACAATTCCATCTCCGTCTACCAAAACAACTGGAAATGTTTCAAAAAAAGTAGGCATGCGACGTACAAAAAGTTCACGCCCTTCTTTATCTCTAAAGATAGGATGCCCTAACCATCCGACAGCTATTCCATCTCCGTTATCCATTGAACCCGCTCTGAATAATCCCCCTTTTGCCGGATTATTTCCGATGTAATCATAAAAAGCTAATTTTTCAGGAATTTTAGACCAAGCTTCTGATAAATTTTGATTTTCGGCTAGTCCAGCGCTAACTCTTCGATATATTTCTTGCTGAAAGTATCCCTGATCCCATTGATAACGGGTGGGACCAAATAATTCGATGGGAGTAGTTGCTGAACCATACCACATAGTTCCAGCAACAACAAAAGCTGCAAAAAAGACAGCAGCGATACTGCTGGAAAGAACGGTTTCAATATTGCCCATCCGTAATCCTTTATACAGACGTTGGGGCGGGCGGACACTAAGATGGAATAAGCCTGCTAATATGCCCAATGTACCTGCTGCAATATGATGCGAGGCTATTCCTCCGGGAACAAAAGGATCAAAACCTTCCACACCCCACGCGGGATTTACAGCTTGTACCTTTCCAGTTAGTCCATATGGGTCGGACACCCATATTCCAGGACCATACAATCCTGTTACATGAAATGCGCCAAAGCCAAAGCAAGCCACTCCTGAGAGAAATAAATGAATTCCAAAGATCTTAGGCAAATCCAAAGAAGGTTTTCCTGTACGTCCATCACCAAATATTTCTAGATCCCAATACACCCAATGCCAGATAGCTGCCAAGAAACACAAGCCAGAAAACACAATATGCGCCCCGGCTACGCCTTCGTAACTCCAAATACCCGGATTCGTTATCGTCCCTCCTGTAATACTCCAACCGCCCCATGAGTTGGTTATTCCTAAACGAGTCATGAAGGGTATAACGAACATACCTTGTCTCCACATTGGATCAAGAACTGGGTCGGAGGGATCAAAAACAGCTAATTCATATAGAGCCATTGAACCGGCCCAACCAGCAACCAGAGCAGTATGCATTATATGTACAGAAAGCAACCGACCAGGATCATTCAATACGACAGTATGAACACGATACCAAGGCAAACCCATGGTAATACCCCTTTATCAACAAAAAATAGACACTATGTAACTTTATTGCATTGAAAAAACTATGCTATGGACCCCCCTTTTTTCCTTTGTTCAATGGATTATCTCGGAAAAAGGATTACTATTTGTTCTACTCTTTTAGTAAAAATGGAACAAAACAATTAGGTTCATAAGAAAAAAGAGAAGCAGATCTATTCTATACTCGATAAGTCCCAATACGCAATGAGGGTCGATTCCCTTTTCTATGAGTGAATGCATCCATATTTAGTCATCATTCGATGATAAAGCTAATATTATTAAAATAATAAACCCATTATTACGTTTCCACATCAAAGTGAAATAGAGTAATTCTTTTTTTTTCAGTTTCTATGCCTATTGGTGTTCCAAAAGTGCCTTTTAAGACTCACGGAAATCGGAATCCAACTTGGGTTGACATATAGTGTGCCCTGTCAGATATATTGGGTCATATGGGATTTCCCCATTCTCTCCCCCGATTGAGATATCCTTCCTTTCGCAAAAAAAAAGGATTGAATCATCAAAAATTTGTAGCATGAAGTGCAATGAAATGCAATTAGATCCATTTTATTTTATGAAGAGGTATCCAGATTAATATTAGCAACTAAAAAATTTTATGGTCGACTTGGCTGGACCAATCAGATGAGGTATCTAGGCTCCGTTTAGAAAAACCCAATTGGTAATATATCTATTATTAGTACTTATATCATAAGATATCATAAACGATTTTCTTTAGAACTAAATGCTTTGATTTAGAAATTGATTTTATTTAAATTTTAATAGCAGTGATCTAAAACAGTTAATCAATCGAATAATAAATACGATGGATACGCCAAATATTTGTTGGAAGACATAAACGAAATGAATTGAAAAAGGGGGAAGTCATAACAAAAAAAAAAAAAGACGTGGTATTGGGGTCATTTGTCCTATATGTGCAAATCAAAATCGGGCGGATCCTTACTCGGAGTAGAGCATAAACCTAAAAAAAATTGAAGAAGACCGTTCAGGAACAAGAAAATGACATCGTGATTTTTGTATTGGATCTCGATGAAAAAATACATCAATGAAAAGTTAGTCCGATACGTTTAGTGAATTCTAATATTATAGGAAAACCGGCCAAATTCATCATTCTTTCTAATGAAAGATAAGCCCCTTCACCGTCATTAGAAAGAGTCCGCTATAAAAAAAGAAAGAGAGCTGGAATCTACACATTGATTTTTTTTTTAACAAGTTTTGTTGAACCGTATGCATCAAAAGGTGCCTGTACGGCTCCTAAGGGTATAATTTTATCCTAATCAACCGACTTTATCGAGAAAGATTAATTTTTTTAGGCCAAGTGATTACTAACGATGTTTCGAATCAGCTTATTGCTCTTATGGTATATCTCAGTGCGGAGAGTGAGACTAAGGATCTGTATTTGCTTATAAACTCTCCCGGTGGATGGGTAATACCTGGAATAGCTATTTATGATACTATGCAATTTGTGCGACCAGATATAGAGACAATATGCGTGGGATTAGCCGCCTCAATGGGGTCTGTTATCCTGGTCGGAGGAGAAATTACCAAACGTATAGCATTCCCTCACGCTTGGCGCCAATGAGTTTTTTATTTGAGAGAAAAAAGAAGACTATGCCTTCGCCATATGAATTATTAATATTAAGTAATATTAGCATGGCACTTCGAATTCGATATGAAAATTTTTTATTGTTTTTCAAAATATTCGATTATGTATCGAAAGAGTAGTATGAGATAAAGGAAGGGTATTTCCGATTTTATCTTACCTATCGTAGGTCGATTTCAGCGTCACAAACTTTTTTCACACCGACAAGTTATTAACACTATTTATGTTATCAAAGAGTACGAAAATAAAATCAAAAAAAAAAAAAAGAAGATTATTTTTTTCTTTATTCTTTTATTTGATATTTGAAAAAAAAAAGAAACTTTGGGATTGCTGAATCACAGACGAAATAAATATATAAAGCAACGGGACCATCATAGTATTTTTGAACTCCTCCGAAAAAAAGAAGGGTGGTAATTGGATCATTTACCGATCTGGGTATAATAGACCCCACATTTTCTCTTTCTTCGATGAAAGGTAAAAAAACGAATTCCATTGTAGAGCCGTATGCAATGCGAAAAGAATGCCCGTACGGTTGTTCAATTCTATCTTTTTCTTATTTTTTATCTCTTCGCCTTGCCTCGTCGTGCGAAATACAGGAACCCTTAATTGTGTTATATTAATTGTATTATATTATATGATCAGGGTAATGATCCATGAACCTGCTGCCGGTTTTTATGAGGCACAAGCATCTGAACTTATCCTGGAAGCGGAAGAACTACTGAAACTGCGCGAAATCCTTACAAGGATTTATGTACAAAGAACAGGCAAGCCCTTCTGGGTTGTATCCGAAGACCTGGAAAGGGATACTTTTATGTCCGCAACAGAAGCCCAAGCTCATGGAATTGTCGATTTTGTGGCGGTTGCATAAAAAATAGCAGTGATGTCGCGCAAATGCACGATTTAAGATTTTATCTTCTTACTTCTTAAGGGTTTAATATTCTATTAATATATTAAATAGTAAATAGAAAAAATTCATAATCATCCGGTTAGGATCAATCCAAACCAGCTCATAATGCATAATTCAGCATGCCAACTATTAAACAACTTATTAGAAACCCAAGACAGCCAATTAGAAACGTCACGAAATCCCCCGCTCTTGGGGGATGCCCTCAGCGCCGAGGAACATGTACGAGGGTGTATGTGCGACTCGTTTAAATCTTTAAATCTGGGCTGAAACAAAGCAAAAGAAAGAAAACAAAATTTCCAGTATCAATGATCAGTACCGGTGAATTGGATAGAATGGAGTTCTTCCATTCACTATCTAAACAAGATAGATCTATCATACCTTTCTATTGTGTATGAAATTTATGGTTTCAATTGGTGCAAATTCAATCACCTCAATTTTGAATTTAAGATGAGAAAGAATTCCCCATTGGTAACAAATAGTTATCCATTAAGCGGGGTAAATCCTATCCTATTTTAAAAGCGGAAAAATTGTGTTTCCGCTCTTAGAAGAACGGACTAACAGGGTCAGCTACCCAACCAATCTTCATAATTAAATACCGTTACTGTATAAGGTATATCTTGTTCTGAAAGACTTATTACTGGAAAATTCATGGGTAGAGCCAAAGAGTGGTAACTGTACAAGTTACCAATAGCATTGATTAAATGAAAGAAAGGCTCCGGTGTATAGAGAAGACCTCACCGTTTAAGAAGTAACCATATAGACGATGGAACCCACAATTTCCTTATCTATTTCTATTTTTATTTTCCAATGTCTAGAAAAAAAGGAAAAAGGCGTGGTCGGGAAGGTTATAGTAGCAAAAGCCATTGGAATTTTGATTTTATAAATTGGAAGAATCCGTTTTGTTATTAATAGATTAGGAAAGGGTATAAAGAATAACTGAAAGAGGGGAAATCAATTAGTTATTCATCAAAGTTTCATTTACTCAATGACCAGAATTAGACGAGGATATATAGCTCGAAGACGTAGAACAAAAATGCGTTTATTTACATCAAGTTTTCGCGGGGCTCATTCAAGACTTACTCGAACAATTATTCAACAAAAAATAAGAGCTTTGGTTTCGGCACATCGTAATAGAGATAGGAAAAAAAGGGATTTTCGTCGTTTGTGGATCACTCGAATAAATGCAGTAATTCGCAGTTCGGGGGTATCTTATATTTATAGTAGATTGATACACAATCTGTATAAGGGGCAGTTGCTTCTTAATCGTAAAATACTTGCACAAATCGCTATATCAAATAGGAATTGTCTTTATATGATTTCCAATCCGATCATAAAAAAGGGGGATTGGGAGGAATCTGCCAAACCGTTTTAAATGGAATTCTCTGGAGAATGAATTCCGGGAAGGTAGAGTAGAAATTAGTATTGATAAAATCGGATAATATGTATGATAAAGTCGTCAAAATGAGCGAACACGCTCGATAAAAAAATTTATTCTTCTTCCCCGATTCTTTTTTTTCTTACGACACAACGGATTCTCATATTTTTTGAACAAAACATCCATCTCTATTTGAATTCGGATTAGAATTTTGATTCAATTGAAAAGTAAGCCTTTTTCTTTCTGTTCCTAAAACCAGTATTTCTAGCGGGTGACTCCCCTCTTTCAAATTGTTTCTCATTATTAAGAAAAGGTAACGAAGATAAAATACGAGCTTGTTTTATAGCAATAGTAATTAGTCGTTGTTCTTTTAAGGTTAATCTATTCACCCGTCTAGATAATATTTTTCCTTGTTCACTAATAAATCGACTAATTAAACTCATGTTTCTATAATCAATTCGATCCCCCGATTGGATCGGGGGCAAACGCCTACGAAAAGACCGCTTGGATTTAAGAAAGAGTCGCTTAGATTTATCCATAATTTGTTTATTCCTTATCCCTAAAATACTTATATTTCGATCAAATCAAAAAAAAAAAAACAAAAAAAATTCTAGAAAAAATTAATAGGATGTGGTTTGTCTATATTTATTTAGTTGTTTCTATTTAAATATATGAAATAATATAGATATATATCTAATTTATTTTTGATGTTCCTTGAAAGGGCGACACCCAAGCACTCGGTTCGATCTATATCTATTTCTTTATCTCCCCATGAATTGTATGCTTGAAACAATAGGGACAGAATTTTTTCAATTCCAATCGACTAGGTGTATTGTGTCGATTCTTTTGAGTAATATATCTCGAAACACCCGTTGATTCCTTATTAACATCGTTTCGAACACAACTGGTACATTCCAAAATAACCCTTACTCGAGCATCTTTACCCTTGGCCATGAACCTCCTTTTGGTTTTTTTGATTCACCCAGCTTTTTCTATTTTCCGCTCCAAAGCAAATAAGAAGAAAGGAAAAGGAACGAAAAAAATAGAAGTTGCGAACAACTCAAAATCAAATTATGAAATAACGGGTTTGTTGCAATTAATATAATAAATAATAAGTAATACAACAATTTCGAAATAGATTTCGAATCGAAGTATTTCATTTAAGTATCTTGTATTGTATGATACTCCTATTCTAACCACATTCAGATTTCAATATTTTTTTCTTTTAACTCTATTATTAATTTTATTCTTAATTTAATTGGAGCCTGAACCTGAATTTCGCTGAGGTTGAATCCGCTTTTTCTTTCTCTTTCCTTTTATCTATCTAATAAAAAAAAAAGAAAGAAAAGAAAAAGAAAGGAGGGAACAGAGAGATTAGTCACAAATATTTGATTCTATCTCTAATCTTCTTCACCCCTTTCCATATCAATAACTAGAATGAAAAAAAAGGAAATGTCAACGCATCCGGGAAGAAACGATTTATTTCTATCAATAAACCTGCTAAAGACCCGAACCAGAGAGTACTTAATACCGGTGCCACGGAAAGATATGTTTTTAGATCTCGCATTGAGAATCCTCCTTCTTTTTTTTTGTATTCCATATTGGACTACATTATGGTAAGAGATGTATATGTAGCTAAAGACCACTTGTATTTGTGTGTGGAATTACTAATTCAAATTGACATGTGCAATGATTTGGTGGATAAGATTTTCTTTTCTTTTTCTTAAAGCAGGAAAAGGGGACCATTTCCGCCGGGGAATTACCGAAAAAAATATTCATTTATTATTATATGTTATATGATATGAGACCAAAAAAAGAAATGGCAAGATTCATTTTGCATATAAATGAAGGAAATAAAATAAGGATGTGGAAAACAAGACGGGAATTTTCTACAATTATACTGTAGACCAATTGAAAGGGATGTAGCGCAGCTTGGTAGCGCGTTTGTTTTGGGTACAAAATGTCACGGGTTCAAATCCTGTCATCCCTACCTATTACTGCTCCTCTGAGCAGTAACCTGGGATCCATTTTCGAGCGATTCAATTCGGACATACATAATCTTTAATTTTATGATAGTATACATATGCAAGAAGTATTTATTGGGGTTGAAGTATTTTCTATATATATAAAAAAAAGAGCAATCCCTCTCTTTACAGTCTTTTCCGTTGTGATAAGAAAGCGCTCTTAGTTCAGTTCGGTAGAACGTGGGTCTCCAAAACCCAATGTCGTAGGTTCAAATCCTACAGAGCGTGATTCTGCTCTTGTGTTGTTAGATCGAAAATTACACTGAACTGAAATAAAGCAATCTTAAATTGACTTTTGACCTTGACCTCCCCGAATTAAATTAAAGAAAAGAGGAGGTCAGTTAAAAAAAAAGATGTGAATTAATCAAAGGTCCAACTGATCACCACGCCTGTATTGTAAATATGCGGTTACGAATAATCCCGCCAAAGTAATAGGAATTAGACCTAAGACAATTCCAAAAAGAAAAACTTCAATCATTTCAATTTCATTTTTTTGAAAGAGGAAAAGGGGAGGTAATATCTATCGCGAAATATTAATATTAATCCGTATTGCCCAGAAATATCAATTCCCAATAATTAATAATTGGGAATTAATACGGTAAGGAACTAGAGAATATATGGAATACCACAGAAGGATTTTTTTTATGACTTATTCATTTACATTTAATTAATAATTAATTTCAAATGAGTCCTATCTTACTCAGACCAATAAATAGAGCCGAGGTTATAGTTAAAGCCGCTAGTAAAAAACCGAAATAACTAGTTATAGTAGGCATGAAGGAGCTAAAGGAAATCCGTTCTTTTTATACATATGTTTCGAAAGCACTTTCCTAAGTTTCCGCTTTTGAAAGATACGAGGATAAGCAAAAATACTATAACAATTGAAAGACTAAGTTCAATTGAAAGTTTTTGACTCATTCATTATTCTAGAAGGTACTAACAAAAATAGAGTGGCAGGGGTAGAAAAAGAAAGAAATTCATCACCCTTGGCATCAATACTTCCCACGATTCAGAATCAACAGATTTATTGGTCAACTCTAGATTTATTGGTCAACTCTTAAGTAAACTAATATTCCAAATTCTAATAAAAACAGTGTCATGTAACTTCATTTCAAAAACGAAACTTTGTTGAAATCCATATGGAACAAAATTAGGGAATCACTTCTATTTTTATTTTGTATTTTGATTTTTTCGTTTTTATTATATCGAATCGATTTTTTTTTTCGAAAAAAAAAAAGTGACCTTATAATACCTTTCCCCTTTCTTTACTTTATTTTATTTACTTTCTAATTTACTAATTTATTTATTTCAGCAGTAGGGTCATTCACAGAATATCTCAAATGACAAGAAAAAAGGGAAAGGTATCGCACGAGCGGATCGCTCGAAAAAATCCAATTTTTATTTCGGTCCAATTCGATTCTAAAATAAAAAATTTGCCG